ATGGAAAGGAACATTTACCCATTTATATAACAGATCGTATGGTAGGTCACAAATTGGGAGAATTCGCGCCTACTCTCACTTTTGCGAGACATGCAAGAAACGATAATAAATCTCGTCGTTAAGTTCATTTTTGTTAATATTAACATAACATATAATTATACATAACATATAATTATAAAATATCAAAATCCAAAAAATGGAAATGAAAGTCAAAGCTCAAAGCCAAAGCAAAGTAAAAAAAAATGAAAGTCAAACAAGTGCTTATCATTCATTGGTGGGGGATAGGATAACCTTATGATAAAGAACTCGAGTTCGGGTAAAGAAGTCAAAATTTTAGCTCAACATATATGTAGTATGTCTGTTTTCAAAGCGCGAAGAGTAATTGATCAGATTCGCGGACGTTCCTATGAGGAAACACTTATGATACTGGAACTCATGCCTTATCGAGCATCTTATCCCATTTTAAAATTGGTTTATTCTGCAGCAGCAAATGCTAGTCATAATATGGGTTTGAACGAAGCTGATTCATTCATTAGTGAAGCCAAAGTTAATAGGAGTACTATTGTCAAAAAATTAAGACCTCGAGCTCGAGGACGTAGTTATCCGATAAAAAGACCCACTTGTCATATAACAATTGTATTAAAGGATAAATCGAAATTATTCTTATCTTAGATCAATCTAAGATTTAGATTCATCATAGTAAAATAAAATATATGGATGGAAAGAAAATATAATAGGAAAATATGGGACAAAAAATAAATCCACTTGGTTTCAGACTTGGTACAACCCAACGTCATCATTCCTTTTGGTTTGCACAACCAAAAAATTATTCCGTAGGTCTACAGGAAGATGAAAAAATACGGAATTGTATCAAAAACTATGTACAAAAAAATAGGAGAATATCCTCAGGTTTCGAAGGAATCGCACGTATAGGAATTAAAAAAAGAATCGATTTGATCCAGGTCATAATCTATATTGGATTTCCAAATCGATTAATAGAGGGCCAAACGCGAGGAATCGAAGAATTACAGATGAATGTACAAAAAGAATTTCATTCTGTAAACCAGAGACTCAACATTGCTATCACAAGAGTTGAAAAACCTTATGGACAACCTAATATTCTTGCAGAATATATAGCTTTACAATTAAAAAATAGAGTTTCATTTCGAAAGGCAATGAAAAAAGCTATTGAATTAGCTGAACAAACAGATACAAAAGGAATTCAAGTACAAATTGCAGGACGAATCGACGGAAAAGAAATTGCACGTGTCGAATGGACCAGAGAGGGCAGAGTTCCCCTACAAACAATTCGCGCTAAAATTGATCATTGTTCCTATACAATTCGAACTATCTATGGAGTATTGGGCATAAAAATTTGGATATTTGTGGACGAGGATTAATAGACCCTTATTTGTCTTGTCATTCTGTTCAGTATCAGTAATAGAACAAAAAATCACAAACTGTTTTATTCTTTTTCCGTTAAATCAACCAAAAATAAGCAATTCTAATTCTAAATTCTATAAGGTTGAATAAAAATTCGATTGACCATTTGTTAAAATTGCTATGCTTAGCGTGTGACTCGTTAATTTTTCTTTAGAGTTTAGAGTTGGGATTCAAAAAAAAAATAGGCTGACCCCCGCTTGCCCTACTTGAACTTAACTTAATCTTAATACTATTAATACTAAATAACTATAAAATAACTAGTTATAAAATAACTAAGCTACATAAATAACTAAGCTACATACATATATAAAATAACTAAACCACAACCACATAACATATATAACTAAACATATATAACTAAACTACATATATACTACATATATATATATATTATATATATATAAATAAATATAAATAATATAAATATATAAATAAATAAATAATATATAAATTATAAATAATATAAATTAAATAAATAAATAATTAAATAAATGAAATATAAATTAATAACCAACTTCTTGCTTCGTATTGTCGAGATCCCAAGAAACAGTCAGTCACTATATGATATGAGATGAATGAATCAATCATATAGTTGCAGCAACTGAAATCTTTCCCATAAAAAAATCTGATTATGGGTTGTGAAGCAAAAATAAAGGGATGTAGATAAATGGAAGGATGATAGAAAGAGAAAACAAAAATATCAATGATATATGATTCCAATATGTATGGTCTATGAATTACCTGATAAAGGGCAATGTGACAAAGCATCAATACTGAATGAATATAAATAATAAAATAAATATAAATAATTATAAAATTATAAATAATAATAAAAAAAATAATAAAATAATAAAGTGATATGAATAATAAAGAGCTTCGGGTTAATAAAAACTAAGGAGATTGACTCGAAAAAGAATTTTATTGGGAGCTCCATTGCAGAGTTCAGGTCTAACCATTAATGGAGAAGCTATGGGAACGACGAAACCTGTGACTGCATAGGATTCTACTGAAAACGAATCCGAATAATTCATTGGGTGGGATGGCGGAACGAACCGAG